TGGTTCCAATTTGCCCCAAATTTTGCAGTCTGTGACTGGAAATCCATTTTTTCTTTTTTCAATTTGAAATAGCTTTTCAATAGAAAGAGAAGGGAAGTTTTTAAGCGGTGTGTGTTTTGAGATACAATCAATCGAAGAGAATAATCTAAACTAGATCCCATAAGAAACAAAAATTCATTTTTGGAAAGAGATTGAAAAGGGATAAGCACAATGAGATTCAAGATCAAAAAACAAATAAAAAAGAAAAAAGGGTTCAGTAATCCCCCCTCTGAAAAAACAAACAATTAGTAATAAAATGTGGATGAATAAAATTTTCATCGATTTTGGATCGGATTTGGCGGCATGGCCAAGCGGTAAGGCAGGGGACTGCAAATCCTTTATCCCCAGTTCAAATCTGGGTGTCGCCTGATCAACAAAATACTTAGAATTTCTTATTCTACTGATAGAATAGAACTCGACAAATTCTTGCCCTGCATAAGCAAAGGCAAAGGACGGGGCTTGCCGATACTTGATTTATAGAATACATAGTTCTATAAAAGACTGTAAGTTGTTTTCTCAAAATCTGGCTCTGTTTGGGTTCTGGGTAGCGGCCCAAACAGATATACCAATAGGGATGAGGTAAGGCTTACTTATTAATTCCAGAACTACGAAAGTAAGAGGTCAGAAATCTTGGTATCCAAAGGTTCCTAAAGGACATTCCATTTTTGCTCCTAGGATTGAAGAAAAGATTATACGAAAGACTATCAAGACTTCCTAATTATCTTACACTACCTACACTAACGTAGGGTCTACTGACTCTGTCTGGAATTAGATTGGATAGGCTGATGGGAAATCAATTTAGGAGTTGTGGAAAGGACTGAAGATACTTTGTATCCATACTTACGAGAGACTCCGAGTACTCAAACATTCAATCAGGATGGTTGGTCGGCTCTTATCTTATAGAATAACAGAGTCAAAGTAAAAAAAAAAAAAGATTTCTTTGGTCGTGTAAGGAGATTACAAAAAAAAATGTATGTAATAATGGTAGTGATGTCTCCCCATTCTTTCACAGAAAGAAAGACAGTAAGGCTTAGATCAAATAGGAAATGTAGGTATCCAATAGATAGTTATATATCTTGATGGTATATTTTTTTTGCTATTTTTGCTTATGAAAGAAAGGTAACAAAACAAACAATAGGTCTTACTATTCCCACATGTTCCATTAGGAGCATTCCTTTGCAATTTGCAAGGAAAAGGTGTGTGTATCGTATTTTTACTTAATACTTCCCAATTCTACCAGAAATCCTATAAAGAATCTGTTACGAGTGGATTCATTGAATTGGTTCATCAATAGCCTTAAGTCAGAATCCTATTTTGACTCTGCGCCATTGATTCTACTATGATTATTGATCAATAATGGAATAATTCCTTCATAGAAATAGGAGATATAATTCACATGGATATAGTAAGTCTCGCTTGGGCTGCTTTAATGGTAGTCTTTACATTTTCCCTTTCACTCGTAGTATGGGGAAGGAGTGGACTCTAGGTATATTAATAATTGATTGAGTAATCGATTGAGTAATCGATTGAGTAATCAAATTGTATCAATTGTTTAATTGATCGTTTTGCATTGATCGTTTTTCAAAGCTTTATTTTTAAAAAGCTTGTCTCTCTTTCAAAATTATACTGGAAAGACAATAATGAATAATAACCATTCGATCAAACAACGAATGATTACTATAGTTTAGTTGTATTTCAAAACTCAAATCTACGCATGATAGGAAATTTTTTCCAACCGAATTCCTCCTAAATATTCTGTTTGGATAAACCTGTTCTTACCAGAATTATGGATATTACAATGAGAAAAAACCAATCCCTAGTTTTTTCTTTATTTGTTTCTCTCTTTCTTTACTTTCACTGTTCTAAGAACAAATCGTTCTGCTATTAGATTACGACGATACTTACTTTCTACTGGAAGTGACTAGTGGTTGTCCAAAGAGGTTCTACACATAATAAGATTAGATCTTTCTTCCGCTGAGTGATCCACCACATATCATACATTTAACATTTTAGACTCCTAGAGATTTTTTTATGCTTTTTTGACCCATCTCATGTCATGTTTAAGCATGAAAAATGGTCTGAGTCCCCTTTACTAATCTACTTCCTTTCAAAATCTGAAGAAGTTACCATAGAACTTCGTAAATGATCTGTTAATGGCTCAATCAATGACTTCTTGGGATGGGAAATCAAAAAAATTCCTTGGTTTTGTTTTCTTTTGCTATAGTATATTCCTATACTATTCTTCCTCTATTGATTCTTTTGATGGATCCCGGAACCTATATATAAAATTATAAGAAACCTAGGAATTAGAAGAATTGGCCTTCGATTATTTTGGGTTGATCGAAATCGAGTGGATGTAGCGAAAAAAAGAAATAGAATTAGACTGCTATTTCGATGTACTAGTCTACTATTTAGATTAGATGTACATCTAATACATCATATACATACATATTGTAAATTGATCTATATAAACCCTCCATTTAGATAAAGTCTATATCTGTATACAATACAACTTTATATGATAATATCATTGTATACAATATTAGATAATATAAAATACTCTAAAGTGTGGTAGAAAGGACTATATATAGTCCTTTCTACCACACTTTATGATTCCAACCAGATCATTTCATTTAAGACTTGGAATTTTCTTTTAATCCCTTTCTTTCATTTCTTCAATCATTGAAAAAAGGATTGATAAGAACTAATAATTCAGACTCAAATTAATCATTTTGACTGACTGTTTTTACGTAGATAATAAGTAAAAAAGCAGTAGGAACTAGAATGAACAGTGCAGTAGCAATAAATGCGAGAATATTGACTTCCATAATTTCATTATTTATTTTTTTTCTTCGCAATAACTCGGGATGTAATCCCATAGAGATGAGAAATTTTACTCCTGTAAATTCATTGGGATGAATTGATCCTGATGATACTGAATAGGATCAATATTATGAATAACAATATCTGATCTATCAAATCGATTCATCGTCGAGAATTGAATAGTATAACATGGGAAGATCCTTTATCCATACTAATTACGAAATGGGATTTTTTATTGGATCAGGAATCCCATTGGATTTTTCATCCTCTTCCACTTTTTCTTTTCTATAACCTACTGTCTTCCTTATCTTATACAACTCTCCTTCCTGTGTATTATACTTACAATTATGAGGTATTATATGACCGGTATTCTATGGGTCACACACAGACCCAAACGAGGTGAGATGAAAAAAAAGGGATTAAATAAAAAAGATCAAATATTCCAACAAATTTACTGAAAAGGGTCCTTGCTCGGTCTTTTCTTTTATTAGTATCCTCTTTCTTGTATTTATTTGTACTGGAATGCATACATCAAAAATGATGTCTGCAATTTGAATGAGAATGAGATAGATTGTTTACAATTAGTCATTGAGGATACACAAACAAAGTCAGAACTAGAAAAGGTGTGGTTTAACCTGAAAAGTACTCTGTCGAGGTAATTATGTTAAGTTCATTGTCCATCGTACAATAAACGAATACCATTTTTGTATGTACTCCCGGTAAAATAGGATCACTCTACTCCATTTCATTGATCAAGAACAATCAAAAAAGAAAGTAAGACGAGGATGGTATCTCTTAAAATACTGAATATAGTAATACCACCGATTGTACTAATGTACATATGATATGTCTCTCCTTTATCAATTGGGAGTAGCGGAAAGATTTTTAATTCCCGTATCCATATTTGTGTGATGATAAATGCGAAATAAAAAACAAAAGAAATAAGGATCCCCACTGGGGATTAGATCTTGCTTCCTGTCCCCCTTTTCCGTGAAAAGAGAGAGATAAATTGATAAATTCACCGGATCCTAGTTCGGGACTGACGGGGCTCGAACCCGCAGCTTCCGCCTTGACAGGGCGGTGCTCTGACCAATTGAACTACAATCCCAGCGAGGTGTATGGCATACATATTCTTAATGTTACATATTCTTAATGTAATCATAAGAACATTCTAGTCCTAGTCGTCGTATTGTAAGAAAGACAGGAATGATATACTGATATCATATCCACATATAATATGGGATATAGTGAGAGTGACACGGATTACTAGTAACCAATAATTATTTTACGGCCAAAAGTGGATAATCAATCTTTCAATGAGAAAAAAGAACTAAACTTTTTTGTTTGCTTTTCATGATACTTTACTTAATTAAGTAAAGTATCATGAATTAGATCCTTAGAAAGATCAGAAAGAGAAAAATAGGGATAGAGAAAAAAATTGATCCTTTCTCTTTATTTCTACGGATTAGGCATTTCCGTTTATGGAAGACAAATTGGTTATATCATATTCATGGAGCGGTGAATTATTGGGCCGAGCTGGATTTGAACCAGCGTAGACATATTGCCAACGAATTTACAGTCCGTCCCCATTAACCGCTCGGGCATCGACCCAGGAAGAATTCATTCTAGGCTTATCGATAATCTATGATCAACTTCCTTTCATAGTACCCTACCCCCAGGGGAAGTCGAATCCCCGCTGCCTCCTTGAAAGAGAGATGTCCTGAACCACTAGACGATAGGGGCATATACGCCCGACCATCATCATACTATGATGATAGTATGAGCAGTTTTTTGGAATTGTCAATATAGTCTAATGGTATGACTAGATCCAAAAAATCTTTCCTACTTTTATGTTATGATTTTTTAGAATTTTTTTTTTAATTCAAAATAATAATCTTATCTACTTTTGGAGTAAATCCAATTTATTGTTCCTGAATAAACTCCTATGCATATACGTATATATTATGTACATATAGTACATATATACATATATGCAGTAGACTCATAATGAAAAAAAAATGGCTAATTCATGAATTGAATAAAATGGCCCTTTTAACTCAGTGGTAGAGTAACGCCATGGTAAGGCGTAAGTCATCGGTTCAAATCCGATAAAGGGCTTTTTTTTTCACTAAACTCAA